TCTTATATGGTAAATAAGCAGTCTACCATTAACTTATAGTCATTAATATATATATATATATATTTTATAAGACTTATGGGATTTGAACCCATATGATAATGATTAAAAGTCACATGTTTTACCGTTAAACTAAAGTCTCTTACCCTTTTATACGGGTCGTATATTATTTATTTATTTCTAATAACCTCAGTAGTATACTGAAATATATAAGAATAATCAAACTACGTCTACAAAATGTCAGTATAATATACCAGATTCGTAACCTAAGTGGTGGTGATCTGTTAAATGGTATGCTGTCATACGTCATAATCCTACAGCTAAGAATGCTGTTCCTATTATAACGTGTAGACCGTGGAAACCTGTTCCAAAATAGAAACATGATCCATATACACTATCAGAAATAGTGAAAGAAGATACTGAGTACTCAACACCTTGGAATATTGTAAATATTACAGCTAATACTATTGTAACCACTGTTCCGTATAAAGCTCCTTTTCTATTACCTTGTATTAATGAATGGTGAGCATATGTAATTGTTACACCAGATGATAATAATAATATAGTATTTAATAAAGGTAACTCAAAAGGGTTTACGGCTTGTATACCTAATGGTGGTCATTGTGCTCCTAATTCTACACTAGGTGATATAGCACTGTGGAAAAATGCTCAGAATATAGCTAAGAAGAAACAAACTTCAGATATAATAAATAAACCTACTCCTAAATTTAATCCTTTTTGTACTGCATTTGTATGATTACCTAAATATGTACCTTCTGAGATAACATCTCTAAATCATAATCCCATAACATACATTACATTAAATATAGCTACTGGCACTAAATATTCAAATCCTTGAAATCCGTGCATAAATAAAACTGTAGATGTTGTTAATATAAATAATGAAACACTAGTAAATAAAGGTCATGGTGAAGGTGAAACTAAATGAAAAGGATGATTTTGAAAATTACTTTTTGATGTATATATCATATTTTTAATTTTTTTTTATTGCTCAAATTATTCTTATCTTTATTATTTTTGTTTTATAGTTATTACTATAGCTCCTACCATACCTAGTAATAAAATAATTGAACTTATTATTAATCATATTGAGTAACTTGTATACATTATATTACCTATACTAGCTATATGAGTAGGTTCTATTAATGAACTATCTCATCCATTACTACTTGCATAACTTATTTGTTGTTTTAAATCAGCTAAATTAAAAATCTGATTATCTTGCTGTACATTATATACTTCTGAAAATGAATTTGACCCTAAAGATATTATAGCACTATCTCCTAAACTTGAAGGTATTACTTGTCCTATTATATAATAAAATAATAAAACTGTTAACATGGCTAAAGGTATATCATTGTTAGTTTCATTTAAAAGTTCAGAAATTCTAATGTTAATTAACATTAATATGAAAAGAAATAATATAGATATTGCACCTACATATACTAATATATAGGCTAATCCCATAAAATTATAACCTATTAATACTAATAAACCAGCTATGTTTACAAATAAACCTATTAAAAATAATACTGATACTACGGGATTTCTACTTATTATAGTAAGTACACCTAATAATATAGAAACTATATATATAATATCTATTAATTCTATTCTATATCCATTTGTAATATAATCATTTAATAAGAAAAGATTATTCATTAAAAAAATTTTTTTAATCTATCAATAAATTGTATAGCAATACATAATATCTAGATGGGGGTTAGATTATTATTCTAACTAGGAAGAAAAGGAATCGAACCTTCGACGGCCTATAGCCATTGAGTTTACAGCTCAACCCGTAAACCAACAAACGGACCCTTCCTTATATCTTTTTTCTGGATTCGAACCAGTTGGAAATAATTCCAATTTGCCTTTTAAAGATTATATATATATAATTTACACATATATATAAATAAATTTTTTTTTAAGTTTTATACTCCCCGTGCAATTTCCATTACACGAACCTTATTTCGACTTAACACCAATCAAAGTTTTGCATACGAAAACTTTTCTGCATATTTATATACCTAATTATATATAATTTTACACAGAAAAAATCAAACTTACTGCATCTTCTTTTTTCAGCGCCTGACGAGTGGTTAGTACCTAACTGAGAAAAAATTCACCGTGACGTTGGTGATTCACGATTACTAGTAATTCCTTTTTCATGTAGTCGAGTTACAGACTACAATCCATAATATTTCCTTTTTTGGGGATTAGCTCCATTTCACAATATCGCATCCCTTTGTAAAGGCGTATGTGGCACGTCTATAGCCCACAGCATTTAGGCCATAATGACTTGTCTTAATCCCTATTATCTAGTCTAATGTAGTAGTGAACCACTCTATATAAATAAATAAAGTGAGGGTTTTCGTTAATTAAAGGAGTTAACCAAATCTCACGACATTAACTAAAGACAGCCATGCAGCGCTTGTAACATTTTAATGAAATTATTATGCAAGCTGTGGTAAGGTTTTTCGCGGATCATCGAATTAAATAACATACTTCACTACTGGTTTCAGAAACGGTCTAATGATTTCAGTTTATATGTTGCCATAGTACTCTTGAGGTGGAATGCTTACACTTTCGTTTATACATTAAATCTTCTCTAATGTATGACATTCATCATTGTCTGCTTGGACTACTAGGGTATCTAATCCTGTTTGCTACCCAAGCCTTCGTCTCTCAACGTCAGTTATTACATAGAAGGACGCCTTCGCCGTTGACAGTCCTCCTGGTATCAAAAAATTTTATCTCTACTCCAGAAATTCTTCCTTCTCATATATAACTCTAGTAAAAAAGTACTCTTTTAGAGTTTAATTTACCGTCTACATACCCTTTAAACCCAATAAAGATAACTAACACTAGCCTCCTACGTATTACCGCGACTGCTGGCACGTAGTTTGGTCAAGACTTATAAATAGATTATGTCATTATATACAATCTATTTAGAATTTTATGCGAATTAATCGCTACTGTATTTATACAAATACAATTTCATTCTTCCAAGTTACTGGTTCAGCCTTTCGGCCATTGACCAATATTCCTCACTGCTGTACAAAAAAGCATTGGGTTTTTTTCAGACCCAATGTGGTCGATCAACTTCCCAGTCACGACTACGGTTACTGCTAGAAAAGTCATTACCTTTCCTACTACTCACCGAGATAAAAATTAACATCTTAAACCGGATTTTTTTTACCTTTATTTATTTATAAGGGATTTTTCCCTTGGTTTAAGGTAACCAATTTATCTTATACTCACCTGTACACCACTACTACTTAGTTTTAAATAATATAAATATTACTTATAACCTAATTAGTCGTTCGATTAGCATGTGTCAAGTACTTGGACAGTGTTCAGTTAGAGCCATCATCAAACTCTCTATAACTTTTTTTTTGGTATATAATACCTATATTGTATTATACATATCAAATAATTTTTACTTTTATAAAAAGGATATAAATAAGCCAGTTCCTGTTATAAATTACAATAATTCTAAATAAAAACTAAACATAAGATTAGTGTTCGAAATTATTTTTTATAAAATAATTATTAGTTTCTGTTTAAATCCTTATATTACTATAAAGTTCATATTATTTATGAACATATATGCATATTTAGTATTGGACTTTCCTATTAACATGTAATTTTTATATCTCTTTTTTTAATAAGCTATTATATTTAATATAATATAATTATGTATTTTAACATAATATCAAAGAATATATATATATATATATACATATATACATTCTTAATATGATCCGTACTAATAGATCGAAATTAGTACAAATTAAGATTTTTTTCTTTTAGTAATATATAAACACTATTAATTTTAATTAGTGTAAATCTAATCCATCTTTTATGTAAGAACATGATAATACTACGAAAACTTGTGCTTGGATAAATGCTATAGCTAACTCTAATCCTGAGAATGCTATAATAAATGCTAAAGGTATTAATCCTAATATAAAGAATATTATACCACTAGTCATTATATTATAAGTAAATCCACTTAATATACTTAAAAGCATGTGTCCACTTAAAATATTTGCAGCTAATCTTAAACCTAATGATACATTTCTAGATAAGTATGATATAAATTCTATTAAAACTAATAAAGGTAATAAAGCTAAAGGACAACCTGAAGGTACAAATAATGAAAAGAATTTCAATCCATGTTTTTGGAAACCTAATATTGTTGCACCTAAAACAATAGTAAAACTAATTGAGAATGTTAAAATAAAATGTGATGTTGAAGCAAAACTGTATGGTACTAAACCTATTAAATTATTTACTAAAATAAACATGAATAATACATACATAAGAGGAAAGAACATTTGTCCTTTATTAGAATTAATTTGGTTTACTACAATACCATGTACTGTTGCATATATACTTTCTTGACTTATTGATCAGTTATTAGGTATTATTTTATTATTATTTGTACCTAATAAGCTATATACTAAAATTATAACTATACTTATAGATAAGTATAAACCTATGTTTGTTAAAGATAGGTGTATGTTACCTAATAAGTTAGCATTTATAGAGAATAAATCTCTAATTTCAAATTGGTCCAGTGGACTTAATACAAAATCTAATTGACGCATAGAATTGTTTATTTATTTATATATTTATATATTAATTTATTATTTTTAATTATATTAAATAGAAAAACTTCTATTTTTTAATTTATTTTTTCTTATTTATTTATTGATTTATACATATATTATTTATTATAATTTATTTATGTAAATACGTGAAATAAAAATACGTACGAATTTTGGTAATATGAATTTAGTAAATGTGTATATTAACACTGTTAATATTACAAAAGCAAATACTACTTGATTTACAAAAAAGAATGGTACTAATTGTGGCATTTATTTTTTTTTTCTTAAGTTTTGATATATTCTTTTTTTTATCTATAGGAAAATGACAAATAATGAGTAAGCCCTTAAGATGAATCGAACATCTATCAAAATATTAACAGTATTCCGCTCTACCATTGAGCTATAAAGGCTAATTAATAAAAATGGTTAATTTTTATTTAAATTCTTACCCAAGAATCGAACTCGGATCTAAATATTAGAAGTATTCTGCTCTACCATTGAGCTAGTAAGAATATACATAATTAATTATTATGTAATATGTGTATATAATATCTTATATTTTTTAATTAATACTATATATTAAAGAAGTTACTGAGTAATGTAAACCATCTAATATTGGTGCAGGATATATACCAAATAATACTGTTAGTACTACAAATACTAATAACATAATAAATTCTCTTCTAGTTACGTCACCTATATTTTCTACAAAGTATACAGAATATGAACCACCAAAGGCTATTCTGTTATACATAAATATAGTGTAAGCAGCAGATAATACTATAGAAGTACTAGCTAATATACCTAATATTGGCATTCTTTCAAATGCACCATATAATGACATAAATTCACCTATGAAATTTAATGTTAATGGTGTACCACTGTTACCTAAACATAATATAAAGAATAATATAGAGAATATTGGCATAACTTGAGCCATACCTCTATAATATGTAATTAATCTTGTAGAAGATCTATCGTATAAAATACCTCCAGCACAAATAAATAAACCTGGTGATACAAAACCGTGAGCTAAACCTAAAACTATTGCTCCTTCAATACCTTGTACTGTATTACTAAATGCTCCTATTAAATAAACAGCTGCATGAGATACTGATGAATAAGCAATAAGTTCTTTAATATCTATTGTTCTTAAAGTACTAAAACTTGCATATATTATTGTAATAACACCAATAACATATATTATATATGTATAATTTAAAGAAGCTTTTGGTAATAAAGGTAATATTAATCTAAATATACCATATAAACTTAATTTTAAAACTATACCTGCTAATATAATACTACCAGATAATGGTGATTCAACGTGGGCTTTTAATAATCAAGTATTTAAAAAAATTACTGGTGTTTTTACAGCAAAAGCTATAAAAATACCATAGAATAAAAATAATTGTGTTACATAACTAAAGTTTGCTTTTGATAAAGCATCAAAGTCTGTTGTACCCATTATTGAAGACATTACTATTATAGATAATAACATAAATAATGAACCTAATAAAGTATATAAGAATAAGTAAAAACTTGCTCTTACTTTATTACTTGATCCAAATAATCCTATTAATAAAAATAATGGTGGTAATATACTTTCAAAAAAGATATAGAATAATAATATATCTAAAACTAAAAACACTGCTAATAACAATGTTTCTAATAATAACATTATTACCACAAATGATAACACATTTTTTGATTGTATTGAATTTCAATTAGATAATATTGCTATTGGCATTATTATTGTTGTTAATAATACAAAGTATATAGATAATCCATCCACACCTAAATATATATCAAAATAACTTATTTGATAGTGTTCTTCAATAAATTGAAAACTTTTACTACTAAAATCAAATAATATAAACATTATTAATGAAATAATTAAATTTATTACTGATGTAATCAAGGCTATAGATTTTATTTTAATATTGTTAACTATAGATAAACCATAGTTTGCTTCTATTGTTACAAAACTTATACCTACTAAAGGTACTAATAATAATAATAAAGACATTGTATATAAATATTTTTTTTTATATTTACTTACTATTTATTTTATATGTTTCACATATTTTTTACACTTTAAAAACGACATAAAGTTTTTTTATGCTATTATATAATACATATATATTAGTTTATAATAATATTTGTGTTGGTAAAGCATCTAAACCATACACTACACATGGTAATAATACTACATATGCTATTATTAAAGGTAATAACACAGTTCAACAAACTGACATTAATTGATCAAAACGTATTCTAGGGAAAGAAGCTCTAACTCATATAAACAAGAACACTAAGAAACTAGTTTTAACTGCTAAATTTAAAGGAGATGATGAAATATTAACAAATATTTCTTGTAATATAGAATTATCTACACCTATAGTATTTAAAATATCTATTATTAAATTTACAGGTATAATACATAAATATCCACCTAAGAATAAAATACTATTTAAAATACAAATTAATACAATACTTGCATATTCGGCTAAGAAGAAGAAAACAAAAATACTAGCAGAGTGTTCTGTCATAAACCCACTAACAAGTTCTGATTCTGCTTCCGCTAAATCAAAAGGAGCTCTATTAGTTTCTGCTATAGAACCTATGAAGAATATTATAAATAGAGGAAATAATGGTAATAAGAAATCTACTACTCTTTGAGATTCTACTATAGTAATCATATTTAAGTTACCTGTTAATAATATAACTAATAATATTACAGAAGTTAATATTAACTCGTAACTAATTAATTGTGCAGTACTTCTTAATGAACCTAAAAACGCATATTTAGAATTAGCTGATCAACCTGCTAGTAATATACCATATGTAGCTAAAGAAGATACACCTAACATATAAAACATACCTAAACTAAAATCTGATACAAATATCCCTGAACCATAAGGAACTACTAAATAACCTAATAATGCAAATATTAAAGTTATCATTGGTCCAAGGAAAAATAATACAATATTAGCCTGTGTTGGTGCTACATATTCTTTTAATAATAATTTTAAAGCATCAGCAAATGCTTGTAATAAACCATAGTAACCTACAGCATTAGGTCCTACTCTTCTTTGCATACTAGCCATCGTTTTTCTTTCAGCTACAGTTACATAAGCAACTGATAATAAAGCAGGCACTATTAATAATAATCCTTCCAATATTGAAATTATACTTAACATTTAATTTTTTTTTATCATTATTACTATATATAGAATATCTCATTTATATTTAACTTGCAGTTTTTTATAATTATCTTTATATTTATTTGATAATTATATTAATATTTTATTTAAATATACTTATATATAATAAATATACCTATATAATACCTTTTATTAAAAAATATATGTTTTATATTTTTAGTATAATATAATTTTTTTTTTGCTTTATGTGAAATATGTAATTTCATCTATATTGTTCACAATAATACATTAATATTTATAGTATTATATTTAGGAGTTCGGGGAACTCGAATCCCTTTATTTCGATTTGCAATCGAAACGCAGAACCTTCTACTCAAACTCCTTTAAATTATCTTAATATTATTAATTGTTTTAATAATAAATATAAATTTAATAATAAATTTATTATTTTAATTTATTAATTATTTTTTAGTTGCTATTTCAACTAAACTATTTTCTATTATACTTAATACAGGCATTATTACAAAGAAATGTCCAAAGTATAAAACAGTTGAAATTTGACCAAATTCTATAAATGGTGTTTCAACGTGTTTTGCACCTAATTGCATTAATACTAAGAAATTTGCTACGAAAACAAAGAAAGCTATTTTACTTAAAGGTCTGAATTGTACACCTCTTAATTTTGATAAATCTGCTATAGGCATAACCATTAAAGCTAATATTGCTGCAAACATAGCTATAACTCCTAATAATTTATTAGGTATAGATCTTAATATTGCATAGAATGGTAATAAGTATCATTCTGGTACAATAGCTGGTGGTGTTTGCATTGGGTTAGCCATTACATAATTTTCACTATCTCCTAATGCATTAGGCATGAAGAATACAAATACTGATAATACTATAAAGAATAAGAATATTGTTATTAAATCTTTGAATACAAAGTATGGAGCAAAAGGTAATCTATCATAATTACCTGATATTCCTAATGGATTACCTGATCCTACTACATCGTGATATGCTATTAAGTGCATTACTACTAATGCTGCTAATACAAATGGTAATAAGAAATGTAATGCAAAGAATCTGTTTAATGTTGCATTATTAACAGAGAAACCTCCTCATATAAATTCAACAATATCTTGACCTATTCAAGGTATAGCACTCATTAAGTTAGTAATAACTGTTGCACCTCATAAACTCATTTGACCATATGGTAATACATAACCTAAAAATGCTGTTGCCATCATTATTATAACTATAACTGTACCTATAGCTCATGTTATTGTTCTTGGTGCTTTGTATGATCCATAGTATAAACCTCTACCTATGTGTAAATACATTATGAAGAAAAATGCTGATGCTGTATTAGCGTGTAAGTAACGTACTAATCAACCATTATTAACATCTCTCATTATGTGTTCTACTGAATTGAAAGCTTCTGCTACACTAGGTGTATAATGCATAGCTAATGTAACACCTGTTACAATTTGGATTATTAAACATAAACCTAATAATGATCCAAAATTTCATAAATAGCTAATATTAGCTGGTGTTGGTGCATCTATTAAATATGAATTTAATATTCTTAATAAAGGATTACTTTTTAAAATTCTCATTTTTTTTATTTAATTAATTTAATTTTTTTTTTTACATTTTTATATTATTTTAATATGTATTTATTATATATACCTCCAACCTTTCCACATAATATTTTTTTTTTTGTTAAACTAAATTATTAGTTAATAAAGATACCTATTCCAGAACTATTTTTCTTGAGTTGGTAGTGGGTATTTTTCTCTGACGTATTTTACTATACGCAATTTTGCAAATAAATCCTGCTCACGGTCATTATCTAGATAACGAGATAGTTCAACTCTTCAAGTTTTAACTAGCTTATTACCATATCTATTTCCTATCCCAATTTTATCTCTCATTTCATCACTGAAAGACTCTGATGTGTAATTGTGAAGGTCATGTAGATCAAACGGTGTTTTAGTATGATATGAAAATGCATATAGTCGACAGAGCTCTTCCCAGGAAAGATTCAAATGCAGGTTTGATGCTTTTGTAGCTATCAAAGCTTTTTCTAAGGCTGCCTCCTTATCTGGAAGTTGGATAAAACCTTTGATGGGTCTTCCTCTAAACTGTTCCTTGTTATTAGCCATAATGTCTATACAATCCAAAAAGACCCTTGTTTTGTGTCTTCCTTGTGGATCATTAAACATTTCCTTTATACCTTTAGGATCTTTCTCTAAACCTGAATTTAATTTATCTGTGATTTCTTTTTTAGGATCTCTAAGAATTAAATCTGAATCTTGATTTATAAATTGCTCTCAATCTTCTCGACCTGAACATTGTATAGTATTACCAGAGACTTTTACGCTAGATCAATATTCCATTAACATTAAATCACTAGGATATCATATTCTTGTATAAACATGTGGATCCTTTTTTATAATATCATTTGGTTCTATATTTAGATCTAGATGATCGTAGTCGGAACCACATGTAGATATTAATGACAATACCATATATGTACAAATACATATAACAGTTAAACCAACTACTATATATTTTATCCATTTAGATAAATTTACTTTAGATTTTAGTTTAATTATTCTAGGTAGAATTTCTTTAGAGAATAGTACTCTAAACCCTCTAGCTATTAGTATTTTAACTATCATAAAAGATACTCAGGAAATAAAGGAAATTATGGCTGCCTTGCTAGGAGGGCATGCAAAATATTATGGATAATAAATTAGTCATATATAAACTTTCGTTAGGTATAAACATAAAGAAAATAAGTATTAAAGTTAATACAGAAATAGTTATAGATAAAGAACTAGATAAAGCAAATTTATCGTTAAATTGTATTTTGTCAACAATTTTGTCATTTTTTATAACTAAAGCTGGTATTTTTAAATCTTTAAAATTATTGAAAATTGTATATGAATGATTATCAAAGAACATAGTTTTAACTATTAATAAATAATAAACTGCACTTATTACACTAGTTAAAACTGCTATTAAAGTTAAGAAAACAAATCCTTGTTCTAAAGCAGAAGAGAATACCATCAGTTTTGCAAAGAATCCCATTAAAGGTGGTATACCTGCAAATGAAAATAAAGTAATAGCAAAACTTAAGGCTAACATACTATTAATATGGAAATAACCTTTAAGTTGACTTATAAGTTGTATAGGTGAATTATCTTTATCTGTTAAGTTATTATGATTTATATTATTATCATTATAAGCATATAAACTATGACCTATAGCTACTAATATCATAAATACATTTAAGTTAGATAAACTATATTGGATTATATAGAAAATAAATGCTTGTATAGATTCAACATTGTTTATAGTTAAGGCTAATAGCATAAAACCTAAATGAGATATTGTACTATAAGCTAATAATCTTTTAATTCTAAATTGAGTTAATCCTAATACAGTACCTATTATTAAAGATAAGAATGCACTTAATAATAAACTTACAGTTCAAGTATATTGAGATGTAATCTCTATATTGTTAGTATAATAAACTAATTGTAGTAATAAAGTTAAAATTGATATTTTTGCTATAATGGCTACAAAAGTAGTTACTATAGTAGGTATAGCATCATAAACATCAGGTGATCAGAAATGGAATGGTGCTGCTGATATTTTAAATAAGAAACCTATTGATATTAATAATATGCAATAAGGTAAATTTGTAGCTATTTCTTGATCGTCTAAGAACACTGATAGATTATTTATAACATAAAAACTATCTAAACTTGTAACACCTAAGTTAGCATATATTAAAGCGATACCTAATAAAATAAAACAAGATGATAATCCACCTAATAAGAAATAAGTTAAACCTGCTGAAGTTGCTGATTCTGAATTTCTATATATAGTACACAGTAAGTATAAACCATAACTTTGTAATTCTATAGATAAGAAAATAGATACAAAATCACTACTAGATATTAATAATATACTACCTGTTATTATAAATAATAACATTAATGTATATTCTATTATAGTGTATTGTTCTCCTTTTTTTAATATTATATTAGATACAGCTGTATTTTTAACAAAATTTACTTGAGTAAATACTAATCTTTGGAAACTCATGTAATCCTTAGATATTAATTTTCTAGGAAAGAATCCTGTCATATTCAATATTAATAAACTTATAGCAAATATTAATATATGAAATGTATGTGTTATAGAAGATGCATAAAATAAACCTCCAAATAACCCAATACCATTATCTAAATATGTTATAAATAAACTATTATAAGCTAAATATAAACAATAAAATAAAATAATCATTCCTACTCTTGAATAAAGAATAGCTGTATCACGTCTAGATGACAAAGCATTAGATAGTAATAAACAGAATATTGAAGATAAAAGCATATTCAATAAATAGATAAATTTAAATTAAACAAATAAATAATATTAATATTATTTATTATATGATAAGTTTTTATTTAATAATACAAATAATGCAAATATTACTAATATTAATAAATTATTATCACTATATGAGAAGTATAACAATGTTATATAGAATATTAAACCTATTAAAATATATAAGGCATAACTAGTTATAGTTCCAGTACTTAATTTTCCTAAATTATTACTTAAGGATACTAATCCTTTTTCTAAACCATATGGTCCTAATAATTCTACAGAACCTTTATCAAGACTTTTAGTTGTTTGACCTCCTAATTTTAATACTCCTTCAACTATATATTTATTATAGAATAATTCTATATAGAATCTTTGATTGAAGAAACTAAATATATTATAACCTAATTTTGAGTATTTAAAGTTTATAAGTAATTTTGGTATAAATTCACAGAATAATACTGATATTATACTTAATGATACTGTAAATACAAAAGGTAATAATTTAAAGAATGTTGGTACTGCAAATTCAGTATCTAACATTATTTCATGGTTAGGGTGAATAAATAAACTATTATCTACAAAGAAACCTGTTCCTAAACCTATAAATATATCTTTAGTTATGTAACCAAAGAATATAGAGAAAATAGATAAGATTATTAATGGTATAGTTAAGAATAAATCACCTTCATGTGCATGTTTGTAACTAGATAATGGACCATTAGGATTAGCTAAGAATGTTAAATATAATACTTTAGCTGAATATAATGTAGTAAACATTGCACCTATAGTAGCTACAAAGTAAACTATAGTACCTGATAGGTAGAATTGACCATAAGAAGACTCAAGAATAAAATCTTTAGAATAGAATCCTGTCATGAAAGGTACTGCTACTAAACTTAATGAAGCTATTAACATAACTGAATAAGTTAAAGGTAAGAATTCTCTTAAACCACCGTATTTTCTAAAATCTTGATTATCAGCTACAGCGTGTATTACTGAACCTGCACCTAAGAATAGTAATGCTTTATAGAAAGCGTGATTTACTAAGTGGAATAATGCTAAGTTATAACTTGATAAACCTATAGCTATTACCATCATACCTAATTGACTCATAGTAGAATAAGCAATAACTTTTTTAATATCTTGTTGGAATAATCCTATTAAAGAACTAAATACTGTTGTTATAGCACCTAATCATAAACATAATACTAATACAGTTGAACTATATTCTATTAATGGAGATGATCTCATTAATAAGTAAACTCCAGCTGTAACCATAGTAGCTGCGTGTATTAAGGCAGATACTGGTGTAGGACCTTCCATAGCTTGAGGTAATCAAATATGTAAACCTACTTGTGAACTTTTAGCTGTTGCACCTATTAATAAACAGATACCTATTAAAGTTATAATATTTTCATTATAGTAAGGAGCTAATGCAAATACTGTACTATAATCTATATTACCAAAAGATCATAAAATAGCAAACATACCTACAGTTAATAAGCAATCACCTACTCTGTTTGTTAATAAAGCTGATATAGAACTTTGATTTGCTGCTATTCTAGTAAATCAGAAATTTACTAATAAATATGAACAAACACCAACACCTTCTCAACCTACAAACATTATTAAATAGTTATTACCTGTTACAAGTATAATCATCATAAATGTGAATAAACTTAAATAACTAAAGAATCTTTGATTGTGTGGATCATGACTCATATAACTTATTGAATATATATGTACTAAACTAGATACTATTAATACTGGTATTAACATTGAAACTGTTAATGAATCAAATCTAAAGTTTCATAATACATATAGTGATTCTACATCTACTCACCTTGCAACATTTATTGTTACAGGTATATTATTAAACCCTACTTCAAAAAAAGCTACTATAGCTAAAATTGTTGTAGTTATTACTGAAGCACATGTTATTATGTGTGCTCCACTTATTCCAACTTTTCTTCCAAAAAAACCTGAAACTATTGAACCTAATAAAGGTAAAATTATCAATGTTAAATACATTACTTATATTGTATTGATATACTACCTCTTAATCTATAATATGCAACTAAAATACCTAAACCTATCGCAGATTCAGCTCCCGCTATTGTTAATATATACACGGAAAATGTTTGTCCAAGAATATCATCAAAACTAAGTGAACTTATTAATATTAAAAATGTTACTGATAATAACATAATTTCTATTGATATTAACATTAGTATAATGTTTTTTCTATTAAGAACAAACCCTAATATTCCTATTAAAAACAAAAATATTGAAAATGTCATTAATTTAATTAAATTTAATTTGATTTATCTATCCTACAGAAATAAGTTAAAAAAATAACTCACTCTTATTATATATAATACATTTTTTATAAATAATATTATATAAGGTAAAATGCTATATTATAGCACACCTTTTTATAAACATGTATAAGACTTGAACTTATATATACGTGTCCGTAGCACGCTATTCTACCATTGAATTAACACGTTTATTTAACTAAATAATATATCTAGTTAAATAATAAATTTTTTTATTTATCCTTCCATTTGATCTCTTAATCATAATAAGAAATCTCTTATTGATACAGATTGTATAGCAATAGGCATAGAACTGTGTAATATACCACAAATTTCTGAACATTGTCCAAAGAATGTTCCTGGACGATTTACATAAACAGAAGCTTGATTTAATCTACCTGGGTATGCATCTGCTTTAATACCTAAAGATGGACAAGCATAAGAGTGTATAACATCAGCGGCTGATATTACAAATCTTGTGTGTGTTAACTCTGGTATTATAACTCTGTTATCTACTTCTAACATTCTAAATTGTCCATCTTCTAAGTCACTTTCTGGTACTATATATGAATCAAATTCTATAAACTCGTCATCTTCGTTAGTGAAATCTGGATATTGGTAACTTCAATATCATTGGTGACCTTCTGCATAAACAACTAATGATGGATCCATTACTTCATCCATTAAATATAATAATTTAAAAGATGGGAATGCTATTAATATTAATATAAATGCTGGTGTAATAGTTCATATTAATTCTATTAAAGTACCATGATTCATATATTTATGTGCTATTGGTGATCTTTTAGCTGCAAAATTTCTTATAATATTTGCCATCATTCATGTTACAGTAAATAAAATAATAGCTAAATAGAACATAATATTATTATGTAATTCTTCTATTCCTTCCATTTGTGGTGAAGCACTATCTTGGAAAAATAAACCTCATGGAGTTGGAGCATCCAATTGTAAGTTTAAAAAATTATAGTATAAATTCATTTTTTTTTTATTTTTTTTTTTGTTGTTAGATTTTTCTCATTTAATGTTTTTTTAAAGTTTCTACTTTTATAGTATTACTTATACCTAGTGTTTTATATATTTTTATATAAGTATATATTAATATACCTAATTTAATCCAAGAATATTCTTGGTATATCACCTATACTAATATATATCACAATTAGTATAGGTTAGAATTGCTATTATTACTTTTATTATAGTACAAGAATAATCCATGTTAAACCTTATGAATTGAACATATTATATTAATTTAATAAGTCCTCTATTTTTATTTTTCTAGCTATTGGGCTATAATTTTTTTTAAATTGACTAAAATGATTTTTATATCACTCTGGGTAATCTATACCTTGTTCATGGTAGATAGCCATATGTCATCTTTGTAGATTTAGAAGCTTATAGGCAGTAAACTTATCAGTTCTAATAGTTGTACCATCAGGGTATTCTATAAGATTATCTTGTAATACCTTGTCGTATCCTCATAAAAGATCCTTCTCATTATAGTATCGCATAGGTGCTTCAGGTTTCTGGTAAGAATATACATTATGAAAATTTTCAGGGTGAATTTTTACTATTCTACCTCTATAATTTTTAACCTCCAGAACAAATTTATCTTCTTCCTTAAAATTAGCAGGTCCCTTTTGGTAAGCCAATAAATGTAATTCCTTATTAGACTTATCCTCATCATTCGTTATATATTTTATACTCATAGGACCTGGTCCCCCCGAATTACCACTACCTCCACCATTATTGCTTGGATATGTCCATTTTCAAAGACCAGGATCCTTATAACTCTTAATATTTAAAGTATATTCATCCAGTAAGTTTATAATTATCATATGATTATTATCCATTATGGTTCATATACCTATAAATCCTACTATAAGTCTATATATGTTTAATAATATATAGGCTGATTTTGGATCTCTATATACGTTACTATAATAAAAGTAAAACAATCTATATTTTAAACTTGTAATAACATTCGGGTTTAGTATCATATTTATATATTTATTTATATATCTATTTAAATTTAACTATATATTAAAGAATATCCTTTTCATGATTTATTATTAAAATTATAAACTTGTCTACTTTCTATTTTTAATGCGTTTTTACCTAACTCAAATGCAAACCCTAAAGTTAACACTAGGAAAAATACTAACATTATTAACAGACCGTATATACCATTAGTATATGCACTAACTGCATAAGGATATACTAATAATATTTCTAAGTCAAATAATAAAAATAATAGAGCAAATATAAAGAAAGATATACTAAATTGTGTTCTATTTTGTCCTAAAAAAGAATGAAACCCACATTCAAATGCACTATCTTTTTCTTGATATGCATTATGTGGTGATAATATTAAATTAACTAATAACAGTATTAATCCTAACACTGGTATTAATAAAAAAAAAAAGTTGTTGATGACATATTATAATCTATTAATATTTAATTGAAAAAAAATTATTTATTTTTATTTATTTATTATTTTTAATTTTAGAAAACACACTATAAATAGTATGATTTACATCAGAATAAACATCTATAAAAAAACTTGTTTTCATTTTTTTTTTATGAAAAATTACACAGGAGAAATATGTAATAGTCTAATAGACTATTAATTAAATATATGTAGTTACTTAAGCTACATATAATAACAAGAAAGCCATCATTAAAGCAAACAAACCTGTTGCTTCAGCAAAGGCAAAACCTAATATAGCATAAGAAAACAATTGTCCTCTTAATGCCGGATTTCTTGCAACACCTAGTATAAGTGCTCCAAATACAACACCTATTCCTACTCCTGCTCCTATTAAACCTGTAGTAGCTAAACCTGTTCCTATTATTTTTGCGGCTTGTAACATTTTAAATAATTATATATCTTTTTACAGAACAATGCTTACAAAGAAATTTTTTCCTAATATTTATACTCATTTTAATAATAATAATAATAATATAATGTTGTTATTATTACTACCTATATTGTAGATAATTGTAATATATAATATTAGTTATATATCTTAATTAAATCTTGTATTTATATTATGATATATAATATTAGTTATATATCTTAATTAAATGTTGTAATTATATTAAGATTGTATTGGTAAACTTGCAAAAGCATGAGGTTTTGGAGGTGATGTTAAACATCACTCTAATGAACTGTTATTTCTAGTAAAGTATACTTGGAATGTATCACTGAATAACTGTGGAGTTAATCAAGGATATCTTGATACAGCTTTACCTTCTGTTAATTGTTTGTAAATAATAGTTAAGAAGTATCATGTAGCTACAACACTAATAATAGAACCTATACTACTTATTAAATTTCAACCATAGAAAGCATCAGGATAATCACTTATTCTTCTAGGCATACCTTGTAAACCTAAGAAGTGTTGTGGGAAGAATGTTAAATTTACACCTATAAATAAAACTCAGAAATGAACTTTAGCTGCAAAGTGATCGTAACTTAAACCTAATATTTTAGGTATTCAGAAGTATCAACCACTAAATAGTGCAAATACAGCACCCATAGATAATACATAGTGGAAGTGAGCAACAACGTAGTAAGTATCATGGAATGCTACATCAAGTGAGGCGTTAGCTAAAACAACTCCACTTAAACCACCTATAGTGAATAACACAACAAATCCTAATGCAAATAACATAGGAGCTGTTAAGTGTAAAGATCCACCGTAACATGTAGCTAATCAACTGAATATTTTAATACCTGTAGGTACTGCTATAATTAAAGTAGCTGCTGTAAAGTAAGCTCTAGTATCAACATCTAAACCAACTGTATACATGTGGTGACTTCAAACTATGAAACCTAATACACCAATAGATAACATAGCATAAACCATACCTAAGTAACCAAATACATTTTTTCCAGATCCTGCTGCTATAACTGTACTAATTATACCGAATCCTGGTATAATTAAAATATAAACTTCAGGGTGTCCGAAGAATCAGAATAAGTGTTGGTATAATATAGGATCACCTCCACCTGCTACTTCAAAGAATGATGTATTAAAGTTTCTATCAGTTAATATCATAGTTATACCACCTGCTAATACTGGTAATGATAATAATAATAATACAGCTGTAATAACTACAGCTCATCCAAATAAGGCTAATTTGTGTAAACGTATACCTGGACTTCTCATATTTAATATTGTTGTTATAAAATTCATAGCACCTAACATACTACTTATACCACTTAAGTGTAAACCAAAAATAGCTAAATCAACACTTGGTCCACTGTGAGATTGTATACCTGATAATGGTGGATATAATGTTCATCCTGTACCTGCTCCATTTTCTATTGTTGCTGAGAATATAAATAAGAATAAACTAGGTACTAATAATCAGAAACTTATATTATTTAATCTAGGGAATGCCATATCTGGACCTCCTACTAATAATGGTAATAAGAAATTACCAAAACCACCTATTAATGCTGGCATAACCATAAAGAAAATCATCATTATAGCGTGAGCTGTTATTATACTATTATATAATTGGTTATCTGAAATGTATTGTACTCCTGGACCTGAAAGCTCTAATCTTATAAGTACAGAAAATGCTGTTCCAAGTAATCCAGAAAATAATGAAAACATTAAATATAATGTACCAATATCTTTTGCATTTGATGATAAAAATCATCTTTCTTGTCATTCACTGGGTTGTTTAAATGTTAACACAGATCCTGCATCTTCTTTTGCTATAGTTACGTCCTGTAATGTAGTAGAAGATGTAAAATCTCTTTTTTGCGTAACTTGATAATTAATTTGTGGTCTTTCACTATAATAATATCCGTTGGACAAAAAATAGTAAAATTAATTCTTCATTTTGAATAAATATATACACATATGTACATACATACACATAATGTATATACATTATACTTCTATTATACTAAATATAGTACAATTTTACTAAACAAATATACTTGTATAGGTATACTTATTTATAAACAATTAGCTGTATAATATTAATTATATACTAATTATAATTAATATTAATAATATGAATTTATTTTATATGAATAACAATTTAACTTATTAAATTGTTAGTTAGGGAGGATACCTAGACTCGAACTAGGATATACTATGCCACATACAGCCGTTCTACCATTGAACTATACCCACCTATTAATTAATTTAATTATTTTTTCACCTTTTTTGTTTTATATATTTACTGTTTTTGTAGATAAACATTTACAACAAAAACCATACTTTTTATTTTATATTGTTTTTCTTATTTATAGGAAAATTACAAATAGACTGAAAGCCGAGAGAGAAAATCGAATTCCCATTCATAATTCATGAAATTATTGTTCTACCATTGAACTATCCCGGCTAATAGTATATAATATATTAATCATAAAATTATTGTTCTACTTTTGAACTATAACGGCTAATAATAATAATAATATATACTTGTATATAAACTAATATATTATATACAAGTATATTATAGTGTATATATAAATACACACTATAATTTATTTTATGTTGGGGCGACTCGAACACCCAATAGTAAATACCAAAAATTTATGACTTACCGATTAGTCGACAACATAAAAGAAATACGGGTAACAAGACTTGAACTTGTAAAGCAAAAAACTATTCCGTCCTAAGCGGAACCTGGTTACCAATTTCAGCATACCCATGTAACTATACTTTGCTCGAGATAAGACTTGAACTTACAACCTAATCAGCTTCAATGATTCGCTCTACCAATTGAGCTTCTCAAGCTAATAATTAAAATATATATGTTATTATTAACTAATAATTACATAAAAACTAATAATAATATTATTGGAGTTATCAGGACTCGATCCTGAAATAACGATATGCAAAATCGCCGTTTTACCAGTTAAACTATAACCCCTAATATATCCGAGAAACGAGTCGAACGTTTACGGCTTGCGCCACTTAAGCTTAAATTAAGACTGTCTACCAATTCCAGCACTCGGATTATATAAGACTAAAATGACTTGAACATTTACTCAAACCATCATGAGTGGTTCGCTTTACCGATTAAGCTATAGTCTTTGGTTGCGGACTTAGGGGTTGCACCTAAATTTTATGGGCATGAGCCATATATGTTACTATTACATTAACCCGCATTTAAGAGATAGGTGACTTGAACACCTGACCTTTCGCGTGTAAAGCGACAGCTCTACCAACTGAGCTAATCTCTTTCAACCCAAGGGAGATTTGAACTCCCGCACTAACAGTGAAAATGTTATGTCTTAACCAGACTTGACCATTGGGTCTATATAATATGGATATATACCTATATTGTGTATAATTTTTATAATACATATATTATACTTATACTTATATTGCATATTAGGTATATCTATATTGTAATATATAATATATACCTATATTGTATTATAATATATAATAATAGTAATTAATATTGTATTAGCCTAATGCAAGTATCGCACTCACTTCTACCGATTACAAAACGGTTGCATTACTTTTATGCTAAAAAGGCGTTGTTAAATGATATGAAAAAATAACTAGTATATTAAAAATAATTAGTACTTTATATCTAAAAATGTTTTCATTCTTACAACTAAAGCCTATAAATTGTTTAAAACAATTAATCTCGTAGTGTTCTACTACGTATAAAAGTATCATAAAGTTTGCTTCGCGTTTAGATGCTTTCAACACTTATCTTAAACTGATGTAGCTTTCCTGCCATGCCTATGAGATCAAATACTTAAGTATAAGCATTTAGTTATATTCATTTATTACGCGATAAATGTAATATAAATCATAAACAACAGGTAAACCAGAGATCAATATACCCAACTCCTTTCGTACGAAGGGGCTCTCTTTAATCTACTTTAAGTTCCTCTAGAAGATAGAAACCATACTGTCTCACGACGTATTAAACCCAGCTCATGTAGCTCTTTAATCGACGAACAGTCGAACCCTTCATGATTTCTGCATGCATGAGGATGAGCTAAGCCGACATCGAGGTGCCAAACCGCGCACTCAATTTGTACTCTCTTGCGCAAATTAGCCTGTTCAATTTATGTTATCATAAAAGATTATTCTTTTATTTCCATTTTTCTCAAAATGGTTCAGACTATTTCATCATCTTTATTAACTAATTTTTGGGATGGATATTTGATATATAAATATTTTTATTATTAAGTACCACTTACTCAACCTTTTACTCCAAAAGCTCCAACACGTGAAGTAGAGTTTATTACGGTACGTTGTAAATTAGCTTTAAAATTACCTCTTAAAACTGGTGTTGAATAACCTTTAATAGAAGAATAAGCATTTTCTAGATTACCTTTATATTTAGTTCTACGTTGTGATCTTGAAGCAGAAAAACGTTTAGTTAATCTACCTGCAGCTTCTAATCTTACACCTGATACTCTTTTATATTTTATATTATCTAATATAATTTTTTTCAAGTGTTTTGTATTTGTTTTCTTTTGCTGCACTAAATTATTAGTATCTAAATTATTAATATTAAATAGTTTTATTGATTTTTTAACTAATTTAATATTTTTTATTTTTTGCTTTTCTTATTAAAACTTTAAGGTATTTTAACACATTTCTTTTTTTCTTTAATTTTAATTCTAATGGTTGTGTGTAAATGTTACTATTAAAATAAAAATATTTTAAATTTATTATATTAAATTCAACATTTTTATTATAAATCTTTTTTATTAAACTTATTAAACCTTGTAAATATGTATTTTCAAATTTAGCTTTATTAATATAAAGTATTTGTTTATAATACATATAGTATATTAATTTTTTTAAGCTTTTTTTTATAAATCTATTATAATAAATAGTACGAATTGAGTATATATTTGCGTTATATTTTGGTAATACACTTGCTAATATAGTACTTTTTTTTTTTTGTTGGTTAAATATATTTAAACCTACATCTCTTATTAATTTTAATTTTCTTAAAAATCTAGCTTTTGTAAATAATATTGTGTATCTTTTTTTTAGTTTTAATAAGTAATTAATTTTTTGTCTGTTATATACATATAATGTAATATTAACTTTATCATTAGTGTGTTTAAATTCACCATCACTAATAAATATTCTATTAGTTGAAATTTTTCTATTTCTACGACGTAATCTATCTTTTCTTAATAAAGATTCTAGTTCCAAATGATATGAATTAAAGTATCCTTTAATTAACTTCATAACAAATTTACTTTTAATAGGTATTAAACTTATAGCATTTTTATTATAAGTATATACACTACTTTTTCAATTTCTTACTGCAGGAACTAAGTCTTTATTATAAATAGTTACGTTAGAATTATTTAATGATTTTTTTTATATGTATTATTTAATTTTGATTTTATAATATTTAGCATATTTACTTTGTATATTAAAATATTAATATAATTAATTAATTATATAATATTAAAGCTTGATAAACAAGTCTATTACATTATTATTATAATAATAATAATTGTTATACTAATAAATAATAAAGAATTAAATCTTTAAACTTAGTTAATAAAGATGTTGGGCATTAAAAAAGGATTATTGTTAGCTATACTCACCTTTTAGTCGTTGAACGTCCTTATTTAAATTTATCTTTAAGATAAATATCTGCTTAAAATAAGTTTCGCTTCAAATACACATAAATAATATAAGTTGTCTTTGAAATTTACCCAATATATTACCAATATTTTATAATATTGGAGGACTCACAGTTATAAATCCCTAGCGTAACTTTTTCTATAATCCAAGACCTTTCCTTAATGCATCTTGTGATCATATGCCCCGCTTACGCGACTGATAGACTCGTAGGTCAAACAGTAAAGCAAGATTAAGCCATTAAACTTTTAAAGTATATATAAATATCATATTAATATTGACAAATACAATATTAATATAACAAAAAACTTTTAAATATTAAAGTTTAAAATACATCTATTCACCATATAGTTAAAATCTTACTTAAAATAAAAATAAATATAGAATTTAATCGAATAGTAACTGTATAAATATAAAAATAAATATAACAAATTAAAATATTTGTATATAAATATACAAATTTACAATATGAACTTTGGATATACCCAGGTACTTTTTGTGGGATCTGTGCCCCGCATAAACTGCCTCCCAATCATCAAGAGATTTAATAGGAAACGAATAAAGGTGTTTCATTGTTATCTTTCAACTACCTTATACACTATAAATCATCCTAAATTTGGACTCTTGTAATTGGTAACAGTAAAGCTGCATAGGGTCTTCTCGTCTATCTAGAGGTAAACAGTATCTGCACTGCTATTCCAATTTCACTGAGACAATCATCGAGACAGCTGTTGTATCGTTAAGTCATTCATGCAGGACCGCATTTAACGGCCAAGGTATTTCGCTACCTTAGGACCCTCATAGGTAAGGCCGCCATTAATCGGGGTATCCTTCAAAACCTCAGTTAATAACCAAGGTAAATCCGTTACCCAGCCGACATTGGGCAGACATCACACTCAATACTTTGATTTTTTATCTTTGCAGAGTGCTGTGTTTTTATTAAACAGTCGTACAACACTATTTTATGATTCCTCTTACTGTTAGTATAGTATATTTCACCTATATTAATAATAATGGCCCTCCTTATTCCGAAGGTACAGAGTCATTTTGCCGAGTTCCTTAATGATTGTTCACTCAAACGCCTTTGTATACTCTACTTGCTTACTTGGGTTAGTTTCTAGGTACGGTGTAATATGTTTCTGATTATATATATAATAATATATATTTTACTATATATTTTTAATATATAAACTTTGTAAAAAGTTTTCCTGAACCTTTATTACTTAATAAAGGTTTTACTTTTTACTCTATTTACAAGAGTATATTATATATCATCAAAATTATCCTTTGATTAATATTCTTAGACACCGGTTTGATATAGAAGCCATAAGCTTAAGGCGAGGCTAAAAGCCTTTTTCGTTACTCATGTCAGCATTGTCTCTTGGAATTTATTTTTTGTTTTAGTCCAATGAAGTATAAAAATACCTACAGGTTAACATACTACTAAAACTTAAGATAAGGAACTATTTTTCTTAACCTCGAAAAATTACAAAAGAATTTAGTACTTACTAATTCTCTTTATAATATTAAAATATTAATATTGCTACTAATATTTTATACCATACCTTTATCCCTTAATTAAATATTTCTTAGAAATATAAATTTACTTTTTTATCCAATGTTCCGCTACCCCACATATTATGTGTACAAGGTTTCGGTATATTATTTTAGATCCGTTAAATTTTCGGCGTTTTCTCCTAATTATTTAATCAGTGCTCTGTTACGAGGTCTTCAAAAAATGGCAGCTTCTAAGCCTATTTCCTGATTGTTTTAAAAGAAAACATCCTTAATTTCACTTAACAATAATTTTGGAACCTTAACTCTTGTTCTGGGCTGTTTCCCTTTAGACATACAACCTTATCGCACTATGTCCGATTATTTAACATTCATCTTTGCCCTTCCGAGTGCAAATACTCTCCGGTAAAGTCGCTACAACCCCCCGATGTTGACAAATACCATAGGTATTGTCCGAGATCACAGTTCTGTACCTGCTAAGATGTTAATTAAATTACCTACTTACATAGGTTTCGCGGAAAACCAGCTATACTAGTCAGTTTTGTCTTTCACTAACTTACCACAATTCCTCGGATATCTTTACAACGATAACCCGTTCGGGCTTTTACAACCCTGATCATGGTAAGATCACTAGCCTTCGGGTCTAATCCTAGATACTTATTCATTTTTTCATAATTGGTTTATCTAAGCAAATATATAATTATATTATATTACATGCTTGCATCTAAAATTAACTTGCTGACCCATTATGCAAAAGGTACGCTCTTATTATTTATTTAAAATTTCACTCGAGCTGCTTATAAAACTACTATTTCAGTATTTTCCCTCACGGTACTACTACACTATCGCTTATATATTTTCTTTAGCCTTAGAGGAAGGTTCCCCTATATTCAAACAGATTTTTTCCATTTTAATTTTTTTTATAGGCTTTTGTTATTTAGAAGACACCAAATAACAATCTCGTTTGATTTCTTTTCCTAAAGTTACTAAGATATTTCAATTCACTTTGTCTAATTATAAGATTTCTCTTTGATTCCTAGTCCTATTAACTAGATTAATCTTGAAATATATAGCTAACCATCCATAATAGTTTCTTTTTATACTTGCCTTGATTTCTCAAGATGTATATGATACATATCACCTATATTGTGGAATTTTTTTTTTTATTTAATATATATACATATATTTCAGGTTATTATGATTCGAACATAAACAATCTCCAACCCAAATGAAGCGACCAACCACCGGACACTAACCTGTAATTTTTACATAATTATAATTTTAATTTTCCCCTTTTTATAGGTATCAGAGAGTATATGATTCGAACATATGAAAGTTTTTATCCTTAGCTAGACTCAAGCTAGCCGCCTTAAACCACTCAGCCAACTCTCTTTTTTTTTGATTCTTCAGTGACTCGAACACTGAACATATCCTTATCAAGAATACACTTTACCGGTTAAGTTAAAGAACCAATAAATAAAATAAATATTATATTCAAGAGCACTTAGATTTGAACTAAGAAATATAAGGTTGAAGCTTACAGTTTTGCCTATTAAACTATGCTCTTCGGAAAAGAGATGAATCGAACATCTAAGTGTTAAAACACAATATTTAGCAAATATCTTACCCTACCTATAGCAACTTTTCCTTTAGATATTTTATATAATTAATTTTAACTTAAATACGGGTTAGGCCGGCCTCGATCCGGCATCTATTTTCTCGACAAGAAAACCCTTTACCAATTAAGTTACTAACCCTAAATATTTATATACGGCTAGTCGAATTCGAATCGACACACTTTACTTGGAAGGTAAACAGTCTACCATTAACTTATAGCCATAAAATAAAAATTAACTTAAAATATA